TAACAACACTTTTCCCTCAGGATTTGTTGCAGGAAAGGGATAATGTGCAACTTCGAGTTGTCAATTATATCCTTTATGGAAATGGCAAAGCCACTCGAGGCATTTCTGACACAAGTATTCAATTAGTACGTACCTGTTTAGTATTGAATTGGAATCAAGATCAAAAAAGTTCTTCTATGGAAGAGGCCCGCGCTTCCTTTGTTGAAGTAAGAACAAATGGTATGATTCGAGATTTCCTAAGGATCGATTTAGTGAAATCCGCTATTTCATATATCGGGAAAAGAAATGATCCATCATTAGAAAAAAATGAGGGATTAGATCATACCAATATGAATCCATTTTATTCCATTTATTCAACGACAAAACCTCAACAATCATTTAACAAAAATCAAGGAACTGTTCGTACGTTGTTGGGTATAAACAAAGAATGTCCATTTTTTATAATTTTGTCATCATCCAATTGTTTTCGAATAGGTCCATTTATATCCAAGGGTGTAAAATATCACAAAGAATCAATTAAAAAAGATCCCCTAAGTCCAATTAGGAATTCATTGGGTCCTTTAGGAACAGCCCTTCAAATTGCGAATTTTTTTTCATTTTACCATTTAATAACTCATAATCAGATCTTGGTAACTAATTATTTGCAACTTGACAATTTAAAACAAACCTTTCAACTACTTAAATTTCAATATTATTTAATGGATGAAAATGGACGAATTTATAATCCCGATCCATGCAGTAACATCATTTTGAATCCATTCAATTTGAATTGGTATTTTCTTCATTATAATTTTTGTGAAGAGACATCCACAAAAATTTATCTTGGACAATTTGTTTGTGAAAATGTATGTATAACCAAAAACGGACCGCACTTAAAATCGGGTCAAGTTCTAATTGTTCAATCTGACTACGTAGTAATAAGATCAGCTAAGCCCTATTTGGCTACTCCAGGAGCAACAGTTCATGGCCATTATGGGGAAATCATTTATGAAGGGGATACATTAGTTACATTTATATATGAAAAATCGCGGTCTGGTGACATAACGCAAGGTCTTCCAAAAGTGGAACAAGTCTTAGAAGTTCGTTCGATTAATTCAATATCGATGAATCTAGAAAAGAGGATTGATGGTTGGAACGAACGTATAACAAGAATTCTTGGAATTCCTTGGGGATTCTTGATTGGGGCTGAGCTAACTATAGCGCAAAGCCGTATCTCTTTGGTTAACAAGATCCAAAAGGTTTATCGATCCCAGGGGGTGCAGATCCATAATAGGCATATAGAAATTATTGTACGTCAAATAACATCAAAAGTCTTGGTTTCAGAAGATGGAATGTCTAATGTTTTTTTGCCCGGAGAACTAATTGGCTTGTTTCGGGCGGAACGAACGGGACGGGCTTTGGAAGAAGCGATATGTTACCGAGCTACCTTATTGGGAATAACGAGAGCATCTTTGAATACTCAAAGTTTTATATCCGAAGCGAGTTTTCAAGAAACTGCTCGAGTTTTAGCAAAAGCGGCTCTCCGGGGCCGTATCGATTGGTTGAAAGGACTAAAAGAAAACGTTGTTCTGGGGGGGATGATACCCGTTGGTACCGGATTCAAAGGATTTGTACACCATTCAAGTCAACATAAGGGCATTCCCTTGAAAACAAAAAAAAAGAATCTATTCGAGGGAGAAATGGGAGATATTTTGTTTTACCACAGAGAATTTTTTGATTCTTTTCTTTCAAAGAATTTCTGTGATCGATCAAAACAACAATGATTTATGGGGTTTAATAGAAGAGATTCATCTTTTTTATCTTTTATGTATTTGTTATGGTTATTTATATTTAATTTAGTAAAAAAATAACGAATAGAAAAGAATTAATGATTTGGGTTGTATAGCAACGGCCAATTTGCGGTATAAAAGAAGGTTCCGTTGGAACAATTATTTATTTCAGAATATCTCATCTCTTTATTAAAAAAGAGAAAGTGTGGGGAGAAATGACAAGACGATATTGGAACATCAATTTGGAAGAGATGATGGAAGCGGGAGTTCATTTTGGTCACGGTACTCGGAAATGGAATCCTAGAATGTCGCCTTATATCTCTGCAAAATGTAAAGGTATTCATATTATAAATCTTACTAGAACTGCTCGTTTTTTATCAGAGGCTTGTGATTTAGTTTTTGATGCATCAAGTAGAGGAAAACAATTTTTAATTGTTGGGACAAAAAATAAAGCAGCTGATTCAGTAGCACGGGCTGCGATAAGGGCTCGCTGTCATTATGTTAATAAAAAGTGGCTTGGAGGTATGTTAACGAATTGGTCCACGACAGAAACGAGACTTCATAAATTCAGGGACTTGAGAATGGAACAAAAGGCAGGGAGACTCGCTCGTCTCCCAAAGAGAGATGCAGCCGTGTTGAAGAGACAATTATCTCACTTGCAAACATATCTGGGTGGGATCAAATATATGACAGGGTTACCAGATATTGTAATCATCGTTGATCAACAAGAAGAATATACGGCCCTTCGAGAATGTATTACTTTAGGGATTCCAACGATTTGTTTAATCGATACAAATTGTGACCCGGATCTCGCAGATATTTCGATTCCGGCAAACGATGACGCTATAGCTTCAATTCGATTAATTCTTACCAAATTAGTATTTGCAATTTGTGAAGGCCGCTCTAGCTATATAAGAAATCCTTGATTCATAATAAAATAAAAAACAGACTTCCTAAACTCTATATTGGTTACTAGATCCTGAATTTCAAAAACTAGTTTAAAATAACTGGGGATATTATGTAATCAATGGGTATCCGAAATATCAAATTCTATTTACTATATTAATAGTAAATAGAATTTTAAAGTAGACAAGTCGAGAAAGAGATGGTTGAATCAAAATAATTTTTTTTTAAGTTATATTTATGTCAGAGGACAATATGAATGTTCTATCATATTCAATCAACGCACTAAAGGGGTTATATGATATATCTGGTGTGGAAGTAGGCCAACATTTCTATTGGCAAATAGGGGGTTTCCAAATCCACGGCCAGGTACTTATAACTTCTTGGGTTGTAATTGCTATCTTATTAGGTTCAGCGGCTATAGCTGTTCGCAGTCCACAAACCATTCCGACTGGCGGTCAAAATTTTTTTGAATATGTTCTTGAATTCATTCGAGATGTGAGCAAAACTCAAATTGGAGAAGAATATCGCCCTTGGGTTCCCTTTATTGGGACTATGTTTCTATTTATTTTTGTTTCTAATTGGTCAGGGGCTCTTTTACCTTGGAAAATCATACAGTTACCTCACGGGGAGTTAGCCGCACCCACGAATGATATAAATACTACTGTTGCTTTAGCTTTACTCACGTCAGTAGCCTATTTCTATGCGGGTCTTACAAAAAAGGGATTAGGTTATTTTGGTAAATACATTCAACCAACTCCAATTCTTTTACCGATTAACATCTTAGAAGATTTTACAAAACCTCTATCACTTAGTTTTCGACTTTTCGGAAATATATTAGCGGATGAATTAGTAGTTGTGGTTCTTGTTTCTTTAGTACCTTTAGTGGTTCCTATACCTGTCATGTTTCTTGGATTATTTACAAGTGGTATTCAGGCTCTTATTTTTGCAACTTTAGCCGCAGCTTATATAGGCGAATCCATGGAGGGTCATCATTGATTAGTCTCTTAGGAAGAGCCTATCTTTTAGTTTAGATTCAGGTAATATCTGTGTATGTGTGGCTCAAGATACTCTATCTTGATAATTTAGAGCATATAAATAGACAAATACATACAGTTTAAGGGTAATAGAAAAAAACGATATTCGAGAGGGGGGGCCAGGTATGTGGATAATGACTATAAGTTAATTCTTTCAGATTAGATGTTTCAAAGAATAATTCAAAAATCCGATTGAATTAAAAATATAATAGACGGTTTACGTTATGTAAGAAACATATGTATATTTTATATTAGATATTGACAAGTTATATATGAACTCAAATTTAGTAATATTTAATTTGTCCTACTTGAATTTCGATAGAGATACCAACCGAAGTCCTTCCGTTTCGTTTATGACTGCGAATTGAATGAAGAAAATGAAGAAAAAGATCGAAGAATGATTAATGATTAGAAAAAGGAAATGGAAAAGCTTAAGTTGTATTGATTCAGAACGACTCAACAAATAGGAACTAAAAAAGACGAAATCTTTCTAATGATCTAATAATAGTATTATTTCCATTTTCAATTTGTCGTTTTTAGTTATTTCGACTGGATGAATCTTAGCAATGGAATAATTAAATCATAATGTATTGGTTGATTGTATCATTAACCATTTCTTTTTTTTTGTGTGAGGAACTTATCATGAATCCACTGATTTCTGCCGCTTCCGTTATTGCTGCTGGATTGGCTGTAGGGCTTGCTTCTATTGGACCTGGAGTTGGTCAAGGTACTGCTGCGGGACAAGCTGTAGAAGGTATTGCGAGACAGCCCGAAGCAGAGGGAAAAATACGAGGTACTTTATTACTTAGTTTAGCTTTTATGGAAGCTTTAACAATTTATGGATTGGTTGTAGCATTAGCGCTTTTATTTGCAAATCCTTTTGTTTAATCCAAGAAAAAGAAAAGAAATATGTATTTCTCATATTTCTTTTCTATTCTTGGACTTGCAGGTTGCTTTTTCCCATTATAGTAAAAAATCGCTCCTACACAATTACTTAATTTGTTGAAAAAATAATCCACGGGAAGGACTTATTTGAGGATGAAGAATTCGTGTTACCCACTCGCTTTCTTCCTTCCTTCCCCTTCTTGGAGAAGTGTTGCAACAAGGGGGGGTATTTCGCAATTCACATGAAACCTAGTACCTAATTAGTAATTCGATTCCAATAAGTTAAGTATTATTCTTATTGGGAATTTTTTAATCTCAATTAAAAAAAAAAAGAAAATTCATTTCGAAACTTTTTTTTTCTATTTAGAAGGAGCAAAGAAGTGAAATAATACAACGATTTTTGGAG